TCCTTTACGAAGGAGAAACTTTAGTTACATTTTTTTATGAAAAATCGAGATCTGGTGATATAACGCAGGGTCTTCCAAAAGTGGAACAGGTATTAGAAATGCGTTCGATCGATTCAATATCGATGAATCTAGAAAAAAGGATTGCGGTTTGGAACGAATGTATAACAAGAATTCTTGGAATTCCCTGGGGATTTTTGATTGGTGCTGAACTAACTATAGTGCAAAGCCGTATCTCTTTGGTTAATAAGATACAAAAAGTTTATCGATCCCAGGGGGTGCGGATTCATAATAGGCATATAGAAATTATTGTACGTCAAATAACATCAAAGGTTTTGGTTTCAGAAGATGGAATGTCTAATGTTTTTTCACCTGGAGAACTAATTGGATTGTTACGAGCGGAACGAATGGGGCGCGCTTTAGAAGAAGCGATCTGTTACCGAGCCATCTTATTGGGAATAACAAGAGCATCGCTCAATACTCAAAGTTTCATATCTGAGGCGAGTTTTCAAGAAACTGCTCGGGTTTTAGCAAGGGCGGCTCTCCGGGGCCGTATTGATTGGTTGAAGGGTCTGAAAGAGAACGTTGTTTTGGGGGGGATGGTACCTGTTGGTACCGGATTCAAAGGATTAGTATACCCTTCAACTTCAAAACAACATAACAACATTCCTTTGGAAACAAAAAAAAAGAATCTATTCGGGGGGGAAATGCGAGATATTTTGTTCCACCACAGAAAATTATTGGATTCGTCCCTTATCAAAGAATTTCCATGATACACTAAAACAATCATTTATAGGATTTAATCTTTAAAATGACTCCTAAGAGCGGATTCATCCTTTTCACTATCTTTATTATTTATTATTACTATACTTTACTTTATTAAAAATTGATTTGGTAATTAAAAAAATAATGAAAAGATAATAATGAATAAAAAGTGTTGGTTGTCTATCTATGGCCAATCTACGGTAGAAGAGAAAGTTCCGTCGGAACAATTATTTATTTCAGTTCAGGGTTCCCTCTTTCTTTTTTTGAAAAAAAAAAAGAAAGAGGGTGTGGGGAGAAATGACAAGAAGATATTGGAACATCCGTTTGGAAGAGATGATGGAGGCAGGAGTTCATTTTGGCCATGGTACTAGGAAATGGAATCCAAAAATGGCACCTTATATTTCTGCAAAGCGTAAAGGTATTCATATTATAAATCTTACTAAAACTGCCCGTTTTTTATCAGAAGCTTGTGATTTGGTTTTTGATGCGGCAAGTAGGGGAAAACAATTCTTAATTGTTGGTACCAAAAATAAAGCAGCTGATTCAGTAGCGTGGGCTGCAATAAGGGCCCGGTGTCATTATGTTAATAAAAAATGGCTTGGCGGTATGTTAACGAATTGGTCCACTACTGAAACCAGGCTTTATAAGTTCCGGGACTTAAGAATGGAACAAAAAACGGGGAAATTCAACCGTCTTCCGAAAAGAGATGAAGCTATGCGGAAAAGACAATTATCTCGCTTGCAAACATATCTGGGCGGAATTAAATATATGACAGGGTTACCCGATATTGTAATCATCGTCGATCAGCACGAAGAATATACGGCCTTGCGAGAGTGTATCACTTTGGGAATTCCAACAATTTGTTTAATCGATACAAATTGTGACCCCGATATCGCAGATATTTCGATTCCAGCAAATGATGACGCTATATCTTCAATCCGATTAATTCTTAACAAATTAGTATTCGCAATTTGTGAAGGGCGTTCTAGCTATATAAGAAATCTTTGATTAATAATAAGATAAATAACTTACTTCGGAAGTCCCATAGATTTCGGGAATAGCTTACTCTTTTTTCTTAATTCTAAATAAAAAAGAAATAAAATGGGGATATTATGTAATTAGTATTCAAAATATCCGATTCAAGTAGGCAGGTGGTTGAATCAAAAAAAATTTGTTTAAAGTTTGATTTTTTTAGAGGGCAATATGAACGTTCTATCATGTTCCATCAACACACTAAAGGGGTTATACGATATATCCGGTGTGGAAGTAGGCCAACATTTCTATTGGCAAATAGGGGGTTTCCAGGTCCACGGTCAAGTACTTATTACTTCTTGGGTTGTAATTGCTATCTTATTAGGTTCAGCCGCTATAGCTGTTCGTAACCCACAAACTATTCCGACTGGCGGGCAGAATTTCTTCGAATATGTTCTTGAATTTATTCGAGATGTAAGTAAAACTCAAATTGGCGAAGAGTACGGTCCTTGGGTTCCTTTTATTGGAACTATGTTTCTATTTATTTTTGTTTCTAATTGGTCAGGAGCTCTTTTACCTTGGAAAATAATACAATTACCTCATGGAGAGTTAGCCGCACCCACGAATGATATAAATACTACTGTAGCTTTGGCTTTACTTACGTCAGTGGCATATTTCTATGCGGGTCTTAGCAAAAAGGGATTAAGTTATTTCGGGAAATATATTCAGCCAACTCCAATCCTTTTACCAATCAACATCTTAGAAGATTTCACAAAGCCCTTATCACTTAGTTTTCGACTTTTCGGGAATATCTTAGCTGATGAATTAGTCGTTGTTGTTCTTGTTTCTTTAGTACCTTCAGTGGTTCCTATACCTGTCATGTTCCTTGGATTATTTACAAGTGGTATTCAAGCTCTTATTTTTGCAACTTTAGCTGCGGCGTATATAGGTGAATCCATGGAGGGCCATCATTGAAATAGTCTTTTTTTAGCTTAGTCCATATGCGCGGCTCAAGATAGTATTTAATTTACTTCGAAAATATACTACAATTTGGGCTAGATACAACCTAGAGTAATAGAAAAAAAGTTACGATATTAGATGTAAAAAGAAAGGAAAGAGATCTAAAGGATCTTTTTCCTAAACCCTTCCGTCTGTTTAATTTCACCCTCTTGAGTATTCGTTTTATGTTGGTAAGCCTGTGTCAAATTCAAATTATTCAAATAATAAAATTATTGAATAGTTTGAATTTTGCATAAGAATTCTTGTAGTATATGTTTATGATATGTGGTGTGATTAAATAAAAGGGCAGAACAATTCTTATGGTTTCAGTTGCTTTTGTTCAAGAATTGACCAAAAGAAAATTATAAATTGCATGAATTTAGATCAATAAAATAATTCGATTTCTATGCAATAATTTGCTTAATCCATTTTTCCATTTCGCTTGTATCCGTGGGAAGATAAAGAAAAGGAACGGGAGAAAAGAATTTACGAAAATTCATCAAAATTTTGGTTAGGTAGGTTTAGAACCAAGTATATGTAATTGATTGGGGGTAATATAATTGAATGGCTATAAGTCAACTTTTGTAGTTATTTCTTTCGACACTTTAATGAATCCAATTCAATTTAAGATGAATGACTGGTTTTACGTTATAGAACAAAAACACGTATATGTGATATTAGATATTTATATATGAACTAATTTCATTTGCTCTATTACTGTGAAATTGTAGATAGGGATTTCAATAGTCAATAAAAGTCTTCTGTTTCATTATGACTGTGAATTGAATTAATAAACAGATGAAATCAAGAAAGGGTGGAATAATACAAATAACAGTTCGGAACCAAGAAATGGAAGAGCAGAAGTCGTATGGGTTCACAAGGACTCTGCGAATAGAAACAAAAAAAGATAAATATAAGTAGTTCTGATGATTCAATAATATAATTATATTACTTCAACTCGAAGTTCTTAGTTACTTCGACTGGATGAATCCTAGCGACGGAATAATTAAGTCATAATTCATTGGTTGATTGTATCATTAACCATTTCTTTTTTTTGGTATGAGGAACTTATCATGAATCCACTGATTTCTGCCGCTTCTGTTATTGCTGCTGGATTGGCTGTAGGGCTTGCTTCTATTGGACCTGGGGTTGGTCAAGGAACTGCCGCGGGTCAAGCTGTAGAGGGTATCGCGAGACAGCCTGAAGCTGAGGGAAAAATACGAGGCACTCTATTGCTTAGTCTAGCGTTTATGGAAGCTTTAACAATTTATGGACTGGTTGTAGCATTAGCACTTTTATTTGCGAATCCTTTTGTTTAATCTTATAAATATGAAAATTTTTTATTTTTTCATATTTTATTGGCTTGGACTTGTCGTTTGCTTTTTCGAATTATATACAAATGAAACTCCTACAATTACGTATTTTTTGAGAAAATAACCTACGGGAAGGGCTGATTTGCGAGGAATTAGCATACCAACTCGCTTTCATCCTTCCCGTCCGTAGTAGTCCAAGGAAAACCATTTGGGGGAAGTGGTGTTGTAACAAAAAGAGCAGTTCGTAGTTTATAATTCGAATATTCTTTAACTTGATTTGAAAATAGGAAATAAACAAATAGAATATAGATAGAATAAAAGAAGAAAAAGAGGTAATAAAAAAATAACTCTGTTCGGTTTTTTAGTCTATATAAGAGGAGATCATATGAAAAATGTAACCGATTCTTTCGTTTCTTTGGGCCACTGGCCATCTGCCGGGAGTTTCGGGGTTAATACCGATATTTTAGCAACAAATCCAATAAATCTAAGTGTAGTTATTGGTGTATTGATCTTTTTTGGAAAGGGAGTGTGTGCGAGTTGTTTATTTCAAGAATCGGTTGGATCCAACCAGCTGTACCTTTTTCTGTTCTAACTAAGAAAAAGGGTGCAAGATCCCGCGAATTACTTCTGAATAAAAAGAAATTCAGGAATTATATGTAAGAACCATAGCATTTCGTTATTCTTGGGTAAATCCCCTTTGATTCTCTATCAACCAATAGTGTTGTGGGACCTTTAACATGGTTAAAGCAAACCGTTTGAAGTATAGATACGGCATGGTACTCTTTCTACCACTATGGTAATATAGAGAAGGTGGATATTTTATCGATATAGAACACTCATATTGATAAAATGATTTTAACCGCTTATTGTAAAAATAGGCATTTCATCCCCCCCCTCACCTCAATGCTGAATCGACAACCTATGTTTTATGTCTTTTATGTATATATAAGTCAG